ATCTTCCCTTTACAACACAAAAATGGAAGATCTAGTTACGATTGGAAATAAACTTTTGTTTTGTATCTTCATCCATAGATCCTTTACTTATACTCATTCAATTGGAAGATTTGATCCAATTCAAAAAAATTATGCTTCGCGACTCCATAATCCCGTTTTTATTCAATTTCGAATTGACCTCTGGGTACAAATCGCGAGAATGTATATTCTTCCTCAAATATGCTATTGAGAGAAAAAGGATTAAACCTTTTTTAAGAAATAAAGTTTAGGGGGACCGGAATATGAAAAAACCGAAGGACCCCTTAACTATTTAAGTTCTTAATTGAACGAATCACACTTTTACCACTAAACTATACCCGCTACATATTCATTATTATATATGAATGGACCTTTTGTCGAACAAAAGAATGAGAGACAATTAAGCTAGCATCAGACTCATGAAAATTCTAGCGTTGACACTTTGTCTCACTGGGGATACTTGAAAAAATAGGCGAAGAATAGAAAGCAGCTTATTTAATTTAAATAACAAAATCATATATAACATAATATAATAAAGTGAAAAGTTATACTTTATCGTTTGCTGGAAGTCATTACTGACACTCCCGAATCGAAGGAATTATTGAAGCTGAACCATAAAAATGACGAATTCTGCATTTCTTTTTTCGTTTTCAACTTCCCTTTTAACTGCCGGATTTTATGAATTTGAGTTCGGATTTATTGGATCTCCAATTTTGAAATAAAACTTGTCCCTTGAACAAGTAAATGAGTTATGTTATAACATATGTGTGTTTCTTTTTTGATATTATTTAATATCAATATATGTATGTGTCCTTTTCCACTTAAGTAATTAAGTAAATTGAGAAAAAATATTCATATTCTATAGTTCTTATAGTCTTAATAATACTAAGAAATGACACTTCTATCATAGGAATGGAGATGGAAACTGTCTTTGCTGTTGCTTCAATAACAAGTATTTTTGATTTGATATCAAATCAAAAATAATTAAATTGTTTGATCTATGAAATGATTCATCAGAACAAAAGAAGTAATGTAATGGCCCGGCCAGTACTTAACCAGGCCGGGGGGATGAACCTTTCTTACAAAATCCAAGAAGTGAAGTTGAAGTAAGGTATTCTTTCTATATCTATTCTATTGGAGATAAGGCATCCGTTTCAAATCATTATCTAAATTAAATTACTGATCAAATTCGTAGATAAACCTTATCCATTTTAAATTTGAATATATTCAATTTAAATATAAAATATAATAATAATATATATTCGTTATTTTATCCTTATAATCTAATCTTATAATTCTTATAATAAAGTAATAAAGAAAGAAAACGGTTTTTTTTTCAATCTTTTTTACTTCACGTGTCGCGTCACATAAAAAAATTTTCAATTTTGAATTGGGAGAGATGGCTGAGTGGACTAAAGCGGCAGATTGCTAATCCGTTGTACGAGTTATTTGTACCGAGGGTTCGAATCCCTCTCTCTCCGCTCTCTCTGATCACTTCAGACTTTCTAATTTGAAAAAATTTTGATCCCTTGATTTTTTCATCATAGGTAAATGTATAGAATACATAAAAATAAAGTAAAGAAAAACTCAAAATCTTTTTTTTTTATTCCTCACGTCCAGGATTACGGCCCGGATCGTTAGATAAGAATCCGAAGATGAACAGAGAAACAAAAAATATCACTACTGTGTAAACGAAGAGTTTGAGAGTAAGCATTACACAATCTCCAAGATTTTTTTTTTTGAAAAAAGGAAATAGATTGCCCATTTTTTATCACATACACTATTTTGACATAACGCCCCAAAAAATGAAGTCTTTTCTTGAAAAAAAAAAACAATTTTCACGAATTTATTTGGAATACAAGAAAGGAAAGATTCTGATTCCTTCATTACCAAAAATTTGTGGCCATATCCATTGTTGGGTATTGTGGGGTCCTTAGAAAGTCCTTGTTTACTGGAAGGTCAGAACGAGGAAATAAGTTGATCAAAATTTATCACCGCGGTCATTCAATTCAATATACAAGAATTTCCATTTTTGAATCGAGGGTTCATAATGTAAAACTTATCTGATCTTATCAATTTTTAGAATTTTTTTGGATAAATCATGAATTTTGCAGAGTAGTAAAGATTTTATCGAAAACTTACAGCGGCTTGCCAAACAAAGGCTAAGAGAAAAAATAGTACAGGTATGACAGGCATAACATCTACGATGGGATTGAAAAAGGCATAAGCCTCGGGCAGTTTGGCGAAGAAAAAACTACTCGAATAAAGGGTAGAATTAAGACAGATACAGATTAAACTAAAGATATTAAGCATAACAAACATTTCATTCTTGTAGATTAGAAAATTTGATTTTGGTTGAGTTTTTTTTATGAGGGAAAAAATGAAAAGGCGGGTCAAAAAATCCTTCCTTTTCTTCGAACTCTCCCAAATCCAAAATCTTTCCTTTCATTCTCAAATGAGAATACAAGGAATTATAGTTTCATACAATATCTTAATTGAATTTTATGTAATGATCAATAATTTTTTTATTCTATATTTACATGTGTTGAATCCTAGCAACAATGTATTTCATATGTATTTGGGTTGGGATTGACGAATGACCAATACCAATATTAGTCTTTATTAGTGTCGAATATAAATCTAAATGGGGCGTGGCCAAGCGGTAAGGCAGCGGGTTTTGGTCCCGTCACTCGGAGGTTCGAATCCTTCCGTCCCAGATCGTCTTCATCAGAAACAAAAGATTCTTCTCTTTAACAACTTTTTGGATATAATGTGATCCAACCCTCTGTTCTGAATTCTAGGAATAATTCTACGAATTATATCTTTTCTTTCGTTTGGTTTCTCACAAACGCGATCGAGTGCACGGGTAGAAATAAAGATATTTCTTTTAATTCCCAATTCTTTTTTGAATTGGGGGAGCATTCCCATTCAGAGTATGCTTGTACTACTCATATTCATATTGAAGTTAGTTACTTATGGAAGCTTTGTGTTCCATATCCGTGAAATGGGAATTATAACATGATGCATTCTGAATCGAAATGGAAAAGGCCCTTTTTTCTATTCCATTCCCAAGGGGGCCTAAAGAAAAATAAATAGTGTATCCCAATTCCACACTTTATTTTATGTGGAGACTAAAGATTACGTAGTTTTGGTATTAATTTCATTTCATGGTTCGTCTTAAAACTTCTAAGAAAAAAAATAAGAAAAACGAATTAATCTGGATCCCATTTTTTTGAATTTTATCTTATTCAAATGAATATCAATGTAATGTAACGATTGGATGGATGAAAATTTATATATTCTGTGGAATTGGCGGAAAGATTTTGAAACCTGAAGTAAAACAAAATCTGTCTGTATACTGTATAATATAATAATATAAAAATAATATAACAAGATAATAAAAAAAAAAAGAACAAGTCCTATATTATAGAATTATATATATATTATTGTATTGTTCAGTAACAGCGGTCCTTTGGTTAAGTCAATAAGGGTCTGTGATTCTTTAAATATCCATGATTACCTCCGGTAAGAATTGTTCGTTGTATATGATGGATACGAAAAGATTAGATTCTTCTTATTCTTGATTCTTATTTTCTCTTTCAGATGAAAGAAAGAATTGAAAGAAAAAATAACGACTTTAATCTTACCTTACACGAGACCTTTTCTATTCCATACTCATGAAAACAAAAAAGGATTTGAATCTTCATTTTTATGAACCCTTGGTACTCGAAGAAGTGTGAAAAATCTATATTATAGAGAAACTTCTGGCCTTTTCGAGTCATCAAAATAGTTTATATTTGGTTAATAACTGATTTTGTTCCGGAATTTCCAATCCATCCGGGATTAGATTGGAAATCTATTAAAGGCTGTTCTTTTTAAGTTTAGAATTTTTTTGTTCGAGAAAAATGGGATCCTTTTCATGATTCACCACCCCGAACAATTCGTTGAAGATGTAAATAAGACTTAAGTAAATTCGTTTATTCGTCTTTTTGAGAAATCTGTTTCATTCATATGATAGAATATGGGGTGAAATAACTTAAATCCTTTCTAAGACTTTTCCGGATAACTATTTATCTATCCATAGATACATAAAAGGTATTTATATACCGTTGAGCCAATGACTATTCATGATTCCATCTTGAATCAATTCCATACCGGTTCGAAATTGAATTAGGGGAATGTTATGGTAAAACTTCGTTTGAAACGATGTGGTAGAAAGCAACGTGCGACTTGAAGGACATGATTCGTTGTGGATTCTTACATCCACCATTTTCTATAGGAATGAAGATGCTCTTGAATCGACATAGTTTATTCTGTTCTTGCTAGGAACCTAATTTGTGTTGGGTTGGTAAATAGGAATAGTACACGATGGAACTCGAGCAAAAAGTATTGATTCATTTATCGGGAGGAAGAATCTAGGGTTAGTAACAATAAATAAGTTAGACCAACTTTGTAAGTATATCTTCAATATAGAAATCGAAGGGTTAAAATCCGAACAAGTTTGAAATGAAAAATGAAATAAAAAAAAAGTCAAACAAATTTGTTGGAATTAGGAAAACTTTTTCGATTCAAATTTAAAGTGTATTATATTACAAGGGAATCAATCATTCGTATTATCTTTCTATAGAAAGAAATAACAAAAAACAAAAGGTATGTTGCTGCCATTTTGAAAAGGAATAAGGATCACCGAAGTAATGTCTAAACCCAATGATTTTACAAAGCAAAGAGAAAGGATTCCGGAACAAGGAAACACCATTTTCAATTGTCTCAATAATTTTACTAGAATGAGGAGTAAAAATAGATTCGAGACGACTCAAGAAATGTCTAAGGATTTACTTTACCTTCGAACTTTTTCCGAATTACCCAACTTGAGTTATGAGTATGAATGATATTTCTTTTTTTTTTTCTGTAAGTAAGAACAAAAAACGACTAAAATCATAGTCCATGATTTTATGGATCTATTTGCTATTATATACAGAAATATTTGAATTTTAATCGTTTTTTCTCGAGCCGTATGAGGAGAAAACCTTCTATACGTTTCTAGGGGGGGGTATTATTTATCTACATCTATCCCAATGAGCGATCTATCGAATCGTTGCAATTGATGTTCGATCCCGAAGAGAAGGAAGAGATCTTCGAAAAGTAGGTTTTTACGATCCGATACAGAATCAAACTTATTTAAACGTTCCCGCTATTCGTTATTTCCTTGAAAAAGGTGCTCAACCTACAGGAACTGTTCATGAAATTTTAAGGAAGGCAGAATTTTTTAAAGAAAGAGCTTCGTAAAGAAATAAACAACAAAAAAAAAAGAAAGGTAACTAGTATCTATTTTGGGTAATTATTTACCCCCAATTCATACTTTTTTATTGTTGTTGTGGAAATCCACCAACAAACAAAGGACGCACCTTGCTTATTGTACCTCTATTGATTGAATAAACCCGACATTTTTCTGTACCTTTTTTTTCATCTAAATCTCTTATTTATGTTGTGTCAATCCAACACAAATCCTTATTTGATTTACTTACTAATTAATTGAATTTGTTCTCTCAACATTCCACTCATATTGACAATGGTGTATCGAACAAATATAATTTGATCGTAGATAAATGGATCCATTTATTCCGACCCCTGTTGGTTTTTCCTTTACTTCAGTCAAATGATGGGTTTGCTGGATTTACTGTTATACAATACAAGATGTATTTTCTTAACGAAAATCAAAAATTTTTAGAAAACGGGTGGTCTGTATAAATTTTGATATTTCTATTGGAAATCCGTTGTTTTTTAATCCGATCTGCTCATTTTGTTATTTTGGTGTTTATAATTGATCCTCAAATTTTTCCTTTATATTTCTTGTTAGTTCAATAGTTTGACGTAGTTGTACAGTGCAATTCAATTTATTTTTTTTTTATTTCGATCGTATCTACATATCATATTTGTCTGGGTTGCTAACTCAACGGTAGAGTATTCGGCTTTTAAGTGCGACTATGATCTTTTACACATTTGGATGAAGCAACGAATTCGTCCAGACTATTGGTAGAGTCTATAAGACCGCGACTGATCCTGAAAGGTAATGGGTGGAAAAAACAGCATGTCGTAATAATAAGAAGAAAATAGAATTTCTTCTTATATTCATTTTTAGTAGAATTTTGAGTTGATTCCTACCGGATTATTCCCATTTTTTTTTGGGGGGGGGAGACAAAAGAAATTCACATTTACAGTTGGGTCTAGTGAATAAATGGATAGAGCCCCACGGCTCCAATTCTGGTAAAAAAAAGCAACGAGCTTCTATTCTTATCTTAATTTGAATAATTACCCGGTCTAATTAGACGTTAAAAAAAAATTAGTGCCTGATGCGGGGAAGGGTTCTCCTGTGAGTGGTCCTTTTATTCTTTTTTTTTTGTTTTTAAAAAAATCCTAACTATTCTCTATTATGGATTGGAAACGAATGTGTAGAAGAAACAGTATACTGACAAAAAGAATTTGTTCCAAAGTCAAAAGAGCGATCGGGTTGCAAAAATAAAAGATTTTTGAACCTCTGGGAATTATAACGAAGATAAACCCATTGGATAGAAGAGGAGAGGAAAAATATCTGTTGATTGGACTACCTGTTTCCGGGGTATATATTTTTTGCCATACATAATACATACTCTGTTCTGACCATATTGCACTATGTATAATTTGATAACCAAGAAATGCCTACAGTTTCTGGTTAAAGTAGAAATGTAAGTCAATGGAAGAATTACAAGGATATTTAGAAAAGGATAAATCTCGGCAACAACACTTCCTATATCCGCTACTCTTTCAGGAGTATATTTATGCACTTGCTCATGATCATGGTTTAAATGGTTCGATTTTTTACGAACCTGTCGAAGTTTTTGGTTATGACAATAAATCTAGTTTAGCACTTGTAAAACGCCTAATTACTCGAATCTATCAACAGAATTATTTGATTTCTTCGGTTAATGATTCTAACCAAAAGAGGTTCATTGGGCATAACAATTTTTTTTATTCTCATTTTGATTCTCAAATTATATCAGAAAGTTTTGCAATTATTGTAGAAATTCCGTTCTCGCTGCGATTAGTATCTTTTTTCGGAGAAAAAAAAGAAATACCCAAATATCATAATTTACGATCAATTCATTCCATTTTTCCCTTTTTAGAGGACAAATTATCGCATTTAAATTATGTCTCAGATATACTAATACCTCATCCCATCCATATGGAAATCTTGGTTCAAATTCTTCAATGCTGGATTCAAGATGTTCCTTTTTTGCATTCATTGCGATTCTTTCTTCACGAATATCATAATTGGAATAGTCTTCTCATTACTCATAAAAAATCTATTTGTGTTTTTTCAAAAGAAAATAAAAGACTATTTCGGTTCCTGTACAATTCTTATATATTTGAATGTGAATTTTTCTTAGTTTTTTTTCGTAAACAATCTTCTTATTTACGATTAACATCTTCTAGAACTTTTCTTGA